TATATTAATAGTAATTCGTTTGTTTGAACCATATTGCTGGCTCTATTTGTCAAGAAAGAGTTTTATTCTTGCTTTTCCGTTCAGTTTTTGTTTGTTCTATATGTAAGTTTTTGCGTGATTTCTTTAACTCTAAATGGGTTGTTGGGGTTATAGGATTATTCTCATTAGTTGTTATTGGTTGATCAAATATTTTTGTATCTAGCAATACACTTTAGTCTCGGTTAAATTTTGTGCCAGCAGCCGCGGTTATACCTTGGAGGCGCCTGAATGTGTTTGGTGTTAAGTTGGTAGTTATATTTTATATTGTTAAGGTATTGTTTTGATTGGTTGATTAGGTGAAATTTTTATTTTTGTTTTTATCTTATATTTATTTGGAGGCTATGAAATTCTTTTTATAAACTAGGATTAGATACCCTATTATTTTGGAATGTTAAGTTTTAATTTGCCTGAGTAGTATTAGTTATGTTCTTGAAACTTAAAGAATTTGGCGGTATCTCATTCCATCCAGAGGAATCTGTCTCGTTATCGATAGTCCACGTTGGACCTTACTTGGATTGCTATATGGTTTGTATACCGCCGTTTATTGATTATCTTTTTAGAGTTTAAGTAATTTTCTATCTTCTTTATTTGGATTTATTTCAGGTCAAGGTGCAGCTTGTTTCTAAGTGAATGATGGATTACATTAATATTTGTTTTTTGGATTGTTGATTTTAATATTGACATGAAATTGGATTTGGTTGTAATGATTTATAGATTGTTTTCATGATAATGGTTCTGGGATATGTACACATCGCCCGTCGCTCTCGTTCGAATTGTTAATGAGATAAGTCGTAACAAAGTGGTTGTACCGGAAGGTGCAGCTGGATTGATTAATATAATTTTCAGATCATTTCTGTTAGTTGAGTTTTCATTTACGCTGAATTATTATACCGTGCAATTCGGTATGGTCTGATTTATTGATTGTCTTGTGTTTAATTTTTTAGTTTATTCATATTTATTTTATTGAAATATCATTATTTGTTGTTGTATTACTTTGATTTAATTTTTTAAACGATAGATTATTTGTGCTGTGAGGGGTTGAAAATTAGGGTTAAATGTTTTTAGGGAAGTTGATTTTGTTTATCGTACCTTGTGTATCAGGGTTCATTGAATTTTATTATTTATTTTTATTTCCCGATTTTAAAGGAGTTAATAACTTATGTTAGTTACTGTTTTACTAGTATTAATAATAGGTTATTGGTAATGAAACGTTATTCGTCTTTAATGGTTTCTGGTTTTTCAAGAAATGAATTTAATTCATGTATCATATTTAATTTCTGTTATTTTTCTATTTATTTTTATTTGATGCTAAGATTGAGGGGGATTAGCTCCTTATTTTATTATTATAATTATTTTATTAAAGATTTATTTTTGTGGATTTTATAGTGATTTTCAATTTGATTATGTTAAAATTTTACTTGTTCTTTTATTTATTTATTTAAATTTAATTGTTTTATTGGAATATTTTCTTTACTTTAGGTTTGTATAGTAATTATTGTGGAATTAGTAAATTTTATTTTTATTCCGTGAAATTTAATGAGAGTGTTAATTATTTTTAAGGAATTCGGCAAACAATTTGTGTCCGCCTGTTTAACAAAAACATCTTTTCTTGTTAGTTTTTGAAGTATGGCCTGCCCACTGACATTATAAGTTAAAGGGCCGCGGTATTTTGACCGTGCAAAGGTAGCATAATCATTAGTTCTTTAATTGTGATCTGGTATGAATGGCTTGACGAGACATCAGCTGTCTTGAGAGTATTATTTATTGAATTTGGTTTTTGAGTTAAAATTCTTAAATGTTTTTATGGGACGAGAAGACCCTATAGAGTTTAACATTTGTTCTAGTTATATTTTATTTTGTTTGTTTTTTATTTAAATTGGTATAAATGTTTTGTTGGGGTGATGGGAGGAATGATTTTAACTCCTCTTTGTTTTAAGGCGTATATTTATATATATTTGTTTTGATCCATTTATTTTGATTATAAGATTAAATTACCTTAGGGATAACAGCGTTATCTTCCCTGAGAGTTCTTATTGGCGGGGAGGTTTGCGACCTCGATGTTGGATTAAGGTGAATTTTCGGTGCAGGAGCTGGAATATTATTAGGTCTGTTCGACCTTTAAAACCTTACATGATCTGAGTTCAGACCGGCGTGAGCCAGGTTGGTTTCTATCTATAATAGTATTTTATATCTTAGTACGAGAGGACCGGGTATTTGGAATAATTTTATTTTATCTGATTGTTATTAACATGTTTACTATTTTGGCAGATAAGTGCATTGGATTTAGAATCTATTAATGTAAAGTTTTACTTTACAAGTAGTATATATGATGGATTTTTTTTTTCTTATTGTTGTTTTTTTGTTGTTAATGATTTTTGTTATAGTTGGGGTAGCATTTCTTACTTTGTTAGAGCGTAAGGTTTTAGGTTATATTCATATTCGTAAAGGCCCTAATAGGGTAGGATTTGTTGGTATTCTCCAGCCCTTTAGAGATGCCATTAAATTATTTACTAGGGAGCAATATTTTCCTTTAGTTTCTAATTATTTGGTTTATTATTTTTCTCCTATTTTTGGATTTTTTCTTTCTCTATTGGTCTGGTTGTTGATTCCTTATTTGAGTGGGTTTATTTCTTTTGAGTTGGGCTTATTATTTTTTTTAGCTTGCACCAGACTTGGTGTTTATACAGTAATAATTGCTGGTTGGTCTTCTAATTCTGGTTATTCTTTATTAGGGGGTCTTCGCGCTTTGGCTCAAACAATTTCTTATGAGGTTAGATTGGCTTTTATTTTACTTTCTTTTGTTGTTTTGGTATGTAGATATAATTTGGTTTTTTTTTATTTTTTTCAAGTTTATTTGTGGTTAATTTTTTTAACTCTTCCTTTGTCGTTTGTTTGATTTATTTCTTGTTTGGCTGAAACAAATCGCACCCCCTTTGATTTTGCTGAAGGTGAGTCTGAACTTGTTTCGGGGTTTAATGTTGAATATGGTGGTGGTGGTTTTGCTTTAATTTTTTTGGCTGAGTATGCTAGTATTCTTTTTATGAGTCTATTGTTTTGTATTATTTTTTTGGGCAGAGACCTTTATTCCTTTTTTTTTTACGTTAAGCTTACTTTTGTTTCTTTTTTATTTGTTTGGGTTCGGGGTACTTTACCTCGTTTTCGTTATGATAAGTTGATGTATTTGGCTTGAAAGAGATTTTTGCCTCTTTCGTTAAATTATCTTTTGTTTTTTGTTGGTGTTAAGTGTTTTATTTTTTCTTTGTTGTAGTGTATTAATTTAGGTAAGTAAGTTAATAGAAGACTCTAACTTCTTTCACAATGTTTTCAAGACATTGGGCTTATTTCTTAGCTTTTTAACTTTAATCTGTTATTTTGTCTCAGAGTTTTGTTGTTATTGGGTTTACTAGATAGTATAGGAAGTATACTGTTGTTAAGATTTGTCCTGTTAAGATGTATGGGTCTTCCACTGGTCGGGCTCCAATTCAAGTTAATAGAATTACAGTGTTTGTTATTGTTCAGAATATAATTTGGTTGATTGGGTAGAATTGTATTCCTCGGAATTTCGATTTATTTGTTGGTAAGATGAATAAAATTGCAATTGATATTACTAGGGCAATTACTCCCCCTAATTTATTAGGGATTGATCGTAGAATTGCATATGCAAATAGGAAGTATCATTCTGGTTGAATGTGTACTGGGGTAACTAAAGGGTTTGCAGGGGTAAAATTGTCCGGGTCTCTTAGTATATATGGTTCTTTTAGGGTTAAAATTGTTAGGGCTATAAGGGTGATTGCGAATCCTAGGATGTCCTTTACTGTAAAGTAAGGGTGGAAGGGAATTTTGTCTGTATTTTTGTTTAGTCCTAGAGGGTTATTTGATCCGGTTTGGTGCAAGAACAGTAAATGAATTAATACTATTGCTGCAATTACAAAGGGTATTAGAAAATGTAGGGCAAAGAATCGTGTAAGGGTGGCGTTGTCTACTGCAAATCCACCTCATACTCATTGAACAACTTCTTTCCCTATGTAGGGAATTGCGGATAATAGATTTGTGATTACAGTTGCACCTCAGAATGATATTTGTCCTCATGGTAATACATATCCTATAAATGCTGTTGCTATGGTTAAGAATAGAATAACTACCCCTACTGACCATGTGTGCATAAAGTTGTATGATCCATAGTATATATTTCGTCCTGTGTGTATATAAATACAAATGAAGAATATTGATCCTCCGTTTGCGTGGATTGTTCGTAGGAGTCACCCGTAGTTTACATCTCGACAAATATGTCTTACTCTGTCGAATGCAGAGTCAATGTTTGGACAGTAGTGTATAGCTAGGAATAATCCGGTTAGGATTTGTGCTACTAGACATAAACCTAGTAGTGATCCGAAATTTCATCATCCACTAATTGTTGATGGTGTTGGTAGGTCTACTAGTGCGTCGTTTGCAATTTTAAATAAGGGATGTTTACTTCGTGTGGGTTTATTCATTATCTTGTGTGTCGTAATGGTCCCTTTGAAACGTTGATGATGTTTACGACTACAATTAGTGTTATTAATATATATAGTACTAGGAGTGTTGTTATAGTCCCTATAATTTGGTTATATATAACGGTTGTAGTTGTTGTAATTTCTCTTTCTATTATTGTTTCGTGTATACTTATTTCTTTATTGTTTGTTGTATTTGGTATTACATATACCAATAAGGGTAGTGCTGTTAATATAATTATTAGTATTTTATTTGATGGTGAGAACATTTCGTTGGAGGCTAGTCTTGTTATGTACATGAATAATACTAATATTCCTCCAATTATAATTATGAATAGAATATATGAGAATCAAAATCTTCTGTATATTGTTCCTCTGATTAGGCATACTAATGTTGTTTGAATTAATAATATTAATCCTATTGCCATAGGATGTTTTATTTGTGTAAATATTAGGCCTACTAAGGTTCTTATTGATATGAGTAGTTTTATTATATCACAGGGGGTATTTTATTTAAAATGTTAATTTTGGGGATTAATGAAATGGTATTTATTAAACCTTTCCTCTGAAGTTTTAAAAGGTTGTTCCTTATTTTTGATTTACAAGACCAATATTTTTATTAAATTATTAAAACTTAATGCCAATGTGGTTATATTTTTTTATTATTTATTTTTGTGGAATTTGGGCTTTTTCCTCCAGTCGTAAACATTTACTTATTACTCTTCTTAGATTGGAGTTTGTTGTTTTGGTACTTTATATTTCTGTATATTTTTATTTGTGTAATTTTAATTATAGTTTATTTTTTGTTGTTTATTTTCTGGTTTTTTCTGTTTGTGAGGGGTCATTAGGATTATCTATTTTGGTTTCTATAATTCGTAGTCATGGTAATGATTATTTTCAATCTTATAGTGTTCTTCAATGTTAAGGTTTCTTTGCTTTTTAATTTTTTTAACCCCTCTGTGTATATTTTCTGAGCTTTGGTGACTTGTTGGTTCACTAATGTTTTTTATTTCTTTTATTTATTTATTTTCCTTCCCTTATTTTTTTTGTTGAAGTAGATTGGGTAATATATTTGGCTGTGATCTGATTTCTTATGGTCTTATTTTTTTAAGTTTATGAATTTGTGTTCTTATGGTTTTAGCTAGAGAGTCTGTTTTTCGTTTGAACTATTTTTCTGGTTTTTTTCTTTTTGTTGTTTTAATATTAACTATTATATTGTACTGTACTTTTAGAAGAATTAGTCTTCTCTCTTTTTATATTTTTTTTGAGAGAAGACTAATTCCTACTTTATTTTTAATCTTGGGTTGGGGATACCAGCCTGAGCGTGTTCAGGCTGGTATTTATTTATTGTTTTATACTTTGTTGGCTTCTCTTCCATTGCTTGTTGGTATTTTATATATTTACAGTTCTTTAGGTTCTTTGTGTTTGTTTATTTTGTGTGGGAGTGGTTCTTTGGTTGGTACCTTATTTTATGTTTGTATAGTTTTTGCCTTTTTGGTTAAAATGCCTATGTTTATGGTTCATTTATGGCTCCCTAAGGCCCATGTTGAAGCTCCCGTTTCTGGTTCTATAATTTTAGCTGGTATTTTGTTGAAGTTAGGTGGTTATGGTCTTCTTCGTGTTTTTCCTGTATTATTTAAATTTGGGTTTAAATTTGGTTTTGTTTGGATTTCTTTAAGCTTGGTTGGTGGTCTTTTTGTTAGCTTGTTTTGTATACGGCAGACTGATTTGAAGTCGTTGATTGCTTATTCTTCCGTGGCTCATATAAGTATAGTTATTGGAGGGATTATAACCCTAAGCTATTGAGGGGTTTGTAGATCTTTTGCTTTGATGGTAGCACATGGTTTGTGCTCTTCTGGTCTTTTTTGTCTTTCCAATATTACTTATGAGCGCTTTGGTAGACGAAGTCTCTTGGTTAATAAGGGTTTAATTAATTTGATGCCTAGAATGACTATATGGTGATTTTTGTTGAGAGCTTGTAATATGGCTGCTCCACCATCTCTTAATCTTCTTGGTGAGATTGGTTTGTTGAGTAGATTGGTTTCTTGATCTTGATGGCTTATGCTTGTTTTAATTTTTTTATCTTTCTTTAGTGCTGCCTATACTCTTTATATGTATTCTTATAGTCAACATGGTATTATTTATTCTGGTTTGTATTCTTGTTCTTTAGGTTATGTTCGTGAATTCTTATTGTTGTTTTTGCATTGATTTCCTTTGAACTTTATTATTTTGAGGGCAGATATTGCTGTTTTTTGAGTTTAACATTTTATCTAAATAGTTTAAGTGTGAAAAATATTGGTTTGTGGTGCCGATGATATAGTTTTTATTTTAGATTTATTATGTCTGTTTGTTTTGTTAGATTTGTTTTTTTATTTTTTTTAGGTTTATTTTGTAGTTTTTTTGGTGTATATTTTATTATAAGTGATTTAGTTTATTTTATTGATTGGAATATTATTACGTTAAATGGTAGTTCTATTATTATAACTTTCTTGTTTGATTGAATGTCTTTATTATTTATAGGATTTGTTTTTATTATTTCCTCTTTAGTTATTCTTTATAGAGATGATTATATGTTTGGTGATTTGAATCTTGTTCGTTTTATTTTCTTGGTTTTGATGTTTGTTATTTCTATAATGTTTTTGATTATTAGACCTAATGTGATTAGAATTTTGTTGGGTTGGGATGGTTTAGGTTTGGTTTCTTATTTGTTGGTAATTTACTACCAGAATGTAAAGTCTTATGGTGCTGGTATGTTGACAGTTTTGTCTAATCGTATTGGTGATGTTGCTCTATTAATGGCTATTGCTTGGATAATTAATTTTGGTAGTTGAAGTTTTATTTACTATTTAGAGTTTATATCAGGTTCCGTTGAAATAGAATTGATTTCTATTCTTGTTGTTTTGGCGGCTATAACTAAAAGTGCTCAGATTCCATTTTCTTCTTGGTTGCCAGCGGCAATGGCTGCACCTACTCCCGTTTCTGCTTTAGTGCATTCTTCTACTTTGGTCACTGCGGGCGTTTACTTGTTGATTCGATTTAGCCCTTCATTTAGATGTTGATTAAATGTTTTTTTGTTGTTAATTTCTGGTTTAACTATATTTATGGCAGGCTTGGGTGCTAATTTTGAGTTCGATTTAAAAAGGATTATTGCTCTGTCTACTTTGAGACAATTAGGTTTAATAATTATAACTATTTCTATTGGTCTTTCCGGGTTGGCATTTTTTCATTTATTAACTCATGCTTTGTTTAAGGCTTTATTGTTTATATGTGCAGGTGGGGTAATTCATTCTATAGGGGATTCTCAGGATATTCGGTTTATAGGTGGCCTTTCTATTTATATACCATTCACTTCTTCTAGTTTAATGGTTTCCAATTTTGCTCTTTGTGGTATGCCCTTTTTGGCTGGATTTTACTCCAAGGATTATATTTTGGAAATGTTTTCTATGAGATATGTAAATATATTTGGCTTTTTTTTATTATTTTTGTCTACGGGTTTAACAGTTTGTTATACTTTCCGTTTATTTTATTTTGTTTTATGTGGTGATTTTAATTTTGTTCCTTCTTACTCAATGGTTGAGACTAGTTATAATATGATGTTTGGTATAATTGGTTTGTTGGTTATGACCGTATTTGGTGGTGGGTTTCTTATGTGGTTGATTTGTCCTACCCCCTCTATTATTTGTTTACCTTATTATTTGAAGTTTCTCACCTTATTTGTTGTTTTGGTAGGTGGTTGGATTGGTTATAGAGTGGCCGGGTTTTCTTTTGGGGATAAGTTATTATCTGTATATTTATATAAGGCTTCCTCGTATGTTGGTTCTATGTGGTTTATACCTTTTTTCTCTACTTATGGTGTTTCTTTTAGCCCGTTGGGAATTGGGTATAGGGCTACTAGGGTTTTTGATTCCGGTTGGATAGAGTATTTTGGCGGTCAGGGTTTATATTGAATTCTCTTTAATCTGGGTAGGGTTAATCAGTGATTTCAGTACAATAGTTTGAAGTTATTTTTAGGATTTTTTGTTATGTGGATTTTTATTTTATTGTTTATTCTCCTTTATTACTTAAATAGCTTATAATTAGAGCGCAACACTGAAGATGTTGATGAGGTATTTATTTCCTTTAAGTATATTTATAAAAGTTCTCTTTGTCTTTACAGTGAAAGTGTAATGTTTTTATCTAAACTATATAAATGAGAAGTGTAAACGGATTTTAACCGCTATAGTGATAAGTTAGCAGCATTCACTTTTTCTACCACTTCCTTAACTGGAATATTAATTCAATTTTATTATTAACAATAATATACCTCTTCTTTGGTTTCAGTTAAAAAGTGGGGATAAATATAATTTATCTAAGATCAGGTCGAAACTGATTGCAATTGTTGCTTCTCACTTAAAGCCGAGGCTAACTATTTAATTAGTACTTTTTGAATGCAACTCAAATGTTATTGTTAACTATAGCCCCTATCTAATTTCTTCATTCAAGGGATCCTTGATTCCATTCATGGTATAATCCAATAATTAGAATTAGTAGGAATACTGATCTGATAATTAATCACGATTTTATGTTTGATGTTGTTATAATGATTGGTATAGGTAGTAGTAATGCGATTTCTACATCGAAGATTATAAAGATAACTGCAATTAAAAAGAATCGTGATGAGAAGGGTAGGCGTGCGGAGTTTTTAGGGTCGAAACCACACTCGAAGGGCGATCTTTTTTCTCGGTCTTCATTAATTTTCTTTGAGATTATTGTTGCTAGGAGTATAATTGCTGATGATAATAGAATAGTAACTATTGCTGCTGTCACAATTATTATTATTATTTATCTTGTTTTCACAAATTTCTTGATTGGAAGTCAAGTATACTTTTCTTGTATTAGATAAATATAATTTTATCTTCCTCATCAGTAGATTGAGATGTAAAGGAATAGTCAAACTACGTCTACAAAGTGTCAGTATCAAGCTGCTGCTTCAAATCCAAAGTGGTGATTTGATGAGAAGTGTAGTGTAACATGTCGAAGTAAACACGTGGTTAAGAATGTTGTTCCGATAATTACGTGTAGTCCATGGAATCCTGTTGCTACAAAAAATGTTGATCCATAGGCTGAGTCTGCAATTGTGAAAGATGCTTCTAAGTATTCATATGCTTGTAGAGCAGTAAAGTATAATCCTAATAACACAGTGAAGAATAATCCTTGTGTTGTTTGTGTCGCATTATTTTCTAATAGGCCATGGTGAGCTCATGTTACAGTTACCCCTGAGGCTAATAGGATTGCTGTGTTTAGTAGAGGAATCTGTATTGGGTTGAATGGTTGAATCCCTGTGGGAGGTCAAGTTGATCCTAATTCAATTGTTGGTGATAATCTAGTGTGAAAGAATGCTCAGAAGAATGATACGAAGAATAAAACTTCTGATACAATAAATAAAATTATACCTCATCGTAGGCCTTTTGTTACTATTTTTGTATGAAGACCTTGGTATGTTCCTTCTCGAGTTACGTCTCGTCACCATTGAATTATAGTTAATACAGTAATGATTGCTCCAATTCCTAATAGGCTATCGTCATATTGATGGAATCATTTAATTAAACCTATTAGGGTTACTATTGCTCCAATAGCTCCGGTTAGTGGTCAGGGTCTTTTGTTTACTATGTGGAATGGGTGATTTTCGTGTATTGACATTAATTGACTTCTCTAGAGTATAAGGTTCTTAGGATTGCAAATACATATGATTGGATAATAGCTACTGCTGCTTCTAGAATTAATAAAAGGATTTGTGCGGTAATTAGTATTGTTAGCAAGGTGTGTCTTATTGATGGCCCGTTATTTCCTAGCAATGTTAATAATAGGTGACCTGCGATTATATTTGCTGTTAATCGTACTGCCAGAGTCCCCGGTCGAATCAGATTTCTGATTGTTTCAATAATAACTATGAATGGTATTAGTAATGTAGGTGTTCCCTGTGGTACTAGATGTTCAAATATATGATTAGTGTTTTTAATTCATCCAAATAATATAAAACTTATTCATAAAGGTAGTGCCAAGGTTAGTGTTAGTGTTAAATGTCTTGTTCTGGTGAAGATGTATGGAAATAGTCCTAGGAAGTTATTTATTAGAATTATTAGAAACAAGGAGGTTAGGATGAACGAATTCCCCTTATTTTCGTTTCCTTTTCTTAAGATATTTTTTATTTCTTGATGTAGTTTGTTTATTAAAAGTCTTATTATTATGTTATTTCGTGATGGGATCAGTCAGATTCTTGTTGGAATCAATAGAAGTCCGATGGCGGTTCTTGTTCAGTTTAATGGTAGTCTACTAATTTCTGTTGTTGGGTCAAAGATTGAGAATAAGTTTCTTATCATTTTCAGATTATTTTGTTAATGCTAATAGTTTTCTTTTCTTTAATTTGGCTGTTGGATGATTGAGTAAAATAGTTTAGGATGTTGAATATTAGGAATGTTGATAGGAATGTGATGTATAATAGTAATCATTCTATAGGTATTATTTGAGGTATAAAAGGATACCTTTTTGATTATTTCAGTTTGACATTCTGATGTTATATTAATTAACTAATCCTTTGTCATCAGAGATACTTGCGAGGGTACCATTAACTGGTTTAAGAGACCATCACTTGCTTTCAGTCATCTGATGATTCTCTCATTTTTGATACTCAATTAATGAATTGATTTGTTGATACTCTCTCAATTACGATCGGTATAAATCTGTGATTTGCTCCACAGATTTCTGAGCATTGTCCATAAAGGAGACCAGGTCGATTGATCGAGAAGCTTGTTTGGTTTAGTCGACCTGGTGTGGCATCTGTTTTCACTCCAAGTCTAGGTACTGCTCAGGAATGTAGCACGTCTGCTGCTGTCACAATCAATCGAATTGGTGAATTCATTGGTAATACAATTCGATTATCAGTATCTAGAAGTCGAAACGTATTTGTTTGTTGATCTTCTTGTTGTACTATATATGAGTCGAATTCAAGTTTTGTGAAATCTGAATATTCATATCTTCAGTATCATTGGTGTCCAACTGTTTTTAGTGTTACTACTGGGTTGTGAATTTCATCTATTAGATATAGGAGTCGAAGAGATGGAATTGCAATGAAGACTAGGATGATTGCGGGGGCAATAGTTCATACTGTTTCAATTATTTGTCCTTCTAGTAAGAATCGTCTAGTTTGTTTGTTTTGAATAATTCTAATTATTGTATAGAATACGGTTGTGATGATTATTAATATAATTATTAGTGCGTGGTCATGGAAATAAATCAATTGCTCCATAACTGGTGATGCTCTGTCTTGAAGTGTCAAATTTAATCATGTTGCCATTGTTCTAATGAAAGTTTGAAACTTTATTTGTGGAGCTTAAATCCAATGCACTTATCTGCCACGTTAGAATAGTATCACTAGTTGATTAGAGAGATGGTTGGCAGTTCTGAATATCTGTGCTCTGCTGGTGGGAAGTTTTGTAATCATTCCACTGAATTTCTTGTGTGAGTAGGGAATAAAATTAGTCGGTTTGATGCGATTCTTTCTCATATGATAAATAGGAATATTATTACACTTACAAATGAAATTGTTGACCCTATTGATGAAATAATGTTTCATGTGGTATAAGCATCTGGGTAGTCTGAATACCGACGTGGTATTCCGGCCAGTCCTAGGAAGTGTTGTGGGAAGAATGTTAAGTTTACTCCTACGAATATAACGGCAAATTGAGCCTTTAATCATTTTGGGTTTATAGTTAGTCCAGTAAATAGGGGGAATCATTGAACGAACCCTCCTATAATTGCGAACACTGCTCCTATGGATAGGACATAGTGGAAGTGTGCTACCACATAATAAGTGTCGTGTAGTACAATGTCAATTGATGAGTTTGCTAGGACTACACCAGTGAGACCTCCTATTGTGAATAGGAATACAAATCCCAGAGCTCATAAACAAGCTGCTCTGTATGTCATACGGGTTCCATATATTGTTGCAAGTCATCTGAAGATTTTGATTCCGGTTGGAACAGCAATAATTATTGTTGCTGATGTAAAATATGCTCGTGTATCAACATCTATTCCTACTGTGAATATGTGGTGAGCTCACACTACAAATCCTAATAGTCCAATTGCTAGTATGGCGAAGATTATTCCTAGGTTTCCAAACGCTTCCTTTTTACCTCTTTCGTGACAAATAATGTGGGAAACCATACCAAATCCTGGTAGAATGAGAATGTATACTTCAGGGTGCCCGAAGAATCAAAATAAGTGTTGGTATAGAATTGGATCCCCACCTCCCGCTGGGTCAAAGAATGATGTGTTTAGATTACGATCTGTTAATAATATTGTGATTGCTCCTGCTAGGACTGGTAGTGATAGGAGTAGTAATAGGGCGGTAATGGCGATTGATCATACAAAAAGGGGAATTCGTTCAGGCTTCATGCTTTTTGGCTTTATGTTGATTGTTGTTGTAATAAAGTTTACTGCCCCTAGAATTGAGGAGACACCTGCTAAATGTAAGGAGAAAATGGCTAGGTCTACGGATGCCCCAGCATGTGCAATTCCTCTTGCAAGAGGAGGGTAAACAGTCCAACCTGTTCCTACACCGCTTTCTACCGTTCTACTAGTTAGTAACAAGGTTAATGAGGGTGGTAGTAATCAGAAGCTTATGTTGTTTATTCGTGGGAATGCTATGTCTGGTGCCCCTAGCATTAATGGTACTAGTCAGTTACCGAATCCTCCAATTATGATCGGTATAACTATGAAGAAAATTATGACAAAGGCGTGGGCTGTAACAATGACGTTGTAGATTTGATCATCTCCAATTAATGATCCAGGTTGTCCTAATTCAGTTCGAATTAGTATTCTTAGTGAAGTTCCAACTATACCTGATCAGGCTCCGAATACAAAGTATAGTGTTCCAATGTCTTTGTGATTAGTTGAGAAGAATCATCGGGTGAAGATTAGTGGGGTGGCTGAGAGATAATTAGGCGATAGGCTGTAAATCTATTTAGGAGCGTTACATTGCTCTTCCACTATTATGGGCCTTGTATTCATTTTGTGATTATAGAATGCAATTCTATAGGGGTTAGTTAAAGGACTTACCAAGGCCTAAAGGAAACCCCTTTATTTATAGCTTTGAAGGTTATTAGTTTGATGTTTAACTTAAGGCCTTAAACTGTTAGTTAATGTTGGTGATAATTGTGCAGGCCGCTATGCCTGTAAGGGAGATCGATGATAGAATTAACGTTCAGGTGTTTTTAACCTGGTTATTTTTGGGTGATTTTAAGTTTCATTTTGGTTCTATATTCAGAATTATGAATCTTGAATAGGAGATTTTTAGGTAGTAGTATAGCGTGATTAATGAGGTTACTACCACAACTGTTGCCAGCGGGGCTATGTTGTTTGTAATTATTGACTGAATAATGATTCATTTTGGTAGGAAGCCTAAGAAAGGCGGAAGTCCACCTAAAGACAATAATGATGTGAATATTATGAATTTGATTAATGCAGTTTCTTTGTTTGTTATTATGGTTTGGTTGATAAATGATACCCCTGATAGTTTAATTGCTGATACTACTGCCACTGCTAGGGTTGAGTAAATTGTGAAGTATACTATCCATAAATTTTCGCTTGTGGCTAGGGCAATTAGTATCCAACCAGTGTGGTTGATGGATGAATAAGTTAGGATTTTACGCATAGAGGTTTGATTTAAACCTCCAATTGATCCGACAATTGTTGATGCAAGAATAATTATTAGTGTGAAGTTATTGATATCTATCAGGTACGATAGTAATATCAATGGGGCCGCTTTTTGCACTGTCAATAGCAGTGCACAGTTTTCTCATCTTAATCCCTCTATTACTCCTGGAAACCATCAGTGGAAGGGTGCAGCTCCACTTTTTAGTAGGAGGGGGGTACAAATGATTATAGATGTATATGAATTTCTATCGAATGTGAACAGGTCCTCTATTAATGTTTTTATTACTACCATGAATAATAGTGTAGCCGAGGCTAGCACTTGTACAATAAAGTATTTTAATGAGGCTTCTGTATTGTACATATTTTTGATGTTTGACATCAAAGGGATAAATGATATTAGATTGATCTCCAACCCTATTCATGCTCCTAGTCATGAATTGGAGGATACAGATACTAATATACCCCCTACTAAGGTAGTCAGTAGGAGGATTTTTGTTGAGTTATTGGGCATTAGAGAAGAGAGTTTAAACTCTATTTATGGGGTATGAACCCATTAGCTTATTTTAGCTTACTTTTCTACATTAAATTTTATTGTTACATCTTGGTGTATGATGCACGGCGGCTTTTGATGCTTGATGGTGATAGTTTAACTCTGTTAGATGTAATGAAGGTAGGATTTACTACATGTTTTATCCTATCACGATAGTCCTTTAATCAGGCTCATCATT